TCTAAATCTGAATCTCTAGTATTTCTAGTTAAATTAGACTCAATAAAGTCTGGAGTTACTTGGATTTCTAAATCCTCGTTTTCACCATTCTCTAATTGGATTTGAACACTTTTTAAACCAACTATAACTGAAATAATTGATATGGCAGAACCTATACTACTTATATAATTTCAACCAACAAAAGCATCAGGATATAATGGTATTCTACGTGGCATTCCATTTAATCCTAAAAAGTGCATTGGTAAGAATATAATATTTACTGATATAAATAATAATCAGAAGTGTATTTCAGCTCAAACTTTATTATATTGTAAACCAAACATAGATGGTCCTCAATAGTAGTAACCTCCTACTAAACTAAATAAAGCTCCCATTGATAATACATAATGGAAATGACCAACAACGTAGTAGGTGTCATGGAACGCCACATCTATAGATGCATTAGATAACATAACTCCTGTTACAAAATTATATTAGTTTTATTATAATTATAATCATAACATAATAGAACTGATATTCCCCTATATAATATTAAAATATAAATCCCCTACGGGAATAAATGTTCCCAGGGGATTTATCATTCCCCCTAAAGGGGGTAATTTATCTCTTTTTTTAAGAATAATTATTACTGTAAAACAGTATAGGGGTTTAAATTATAAATTGGACTATATCTTCTCATAATAATATGCCCGCCCAAGAGCGGGGAATATCCCCAGAGGGAATTTTTATTAACCTTATAGATTTAAATTTAATTATGAGGACCACGTATAGTCTCTGAGGATCCTACTAAGATATAAACTCACCATAAGCGAAAATAATAAATCTGTTGGTTTCCTGCTGATTGTTCAAAATAATACATTTTTACTTATATAGTAGTATTATTATAAGAAGTTTCCAGCATATAGTGGTCTTTAATGAGAGCTAACAGGATTTAACCCTCCTACAGTAAATAAGAATAAGAAACCTAAAGCGAATAACATAGGTACCGCTAATCTTACTTCTCCTCCGTAGATCGTTGCTATTCAACTAAATATTTTAATACCAGTAGGTACGGCAATTACCATCGTTGCAGACGTAAAGTAAGCTCTAGTATCTATATCTAATCCTACAACATACATATGGTGCTAAGTATTTTTTTTTATGAGTATAAATTTTTATTTATGCCTCCATAAAATAGGATATATATACTTTTGGACTATCTCTTATACTTATGATTTAGATGAATGTCCTATTGATTTATTTTCAATAGTAAATTTATTCATATTTTTTCTTAAAGATCTAATTAAATCAATTTTATCGGAACTTAAAGGTTGATTATTAATAACAATATCTAATATATTTTTAAATATGTTATAAGATTTATTTTTAGTTGTTTTTAAACCATATAAATTAAAATAATTTAATAGTATTTTATTTCTTTCTATATGATTACAAGATATTTCTATTCTATATACATTATCAGTTGTATTTCTTAATTTAGATAAATTTTTATTATAAAATAATTGACTTATTTCATTTAATAAATCTTCTTCATTTTTTTGATCTAAAATAAAAGTAGATTTTATATAAGTAATACCACGATTTTTATAAATTTTTATAGAAAAACAACCTTCAGCATCTGTAAAACCAGATAATCAGGCATTATTTAAAGATACTTTATTTTTATTTTTAATAATTAAAGGTATAGAATTATCACTTAAGATAATACTTTTCTTTAAAACATTATATCATTTAATTAATTGATTTAATCTATTATTTAAATATAAATTACCATTAAAAATTAAGTATAATAAAAATATATTTTTATTATCATAAACAATATAACGACCATATTTAATTTTATTATTATTATCATAATAATATTTTATATATCCAAAATTTAATGTTTTTTGTATATGTTCTAAAATAGAAGTATCTTTTTGTGTTATAACAAATCTACATTTATCTTTAAATGCTAATATAGCACCATCACCTTCTGTAAAACCAACAAATCAATCTAATCATTCTTTATTTATATTTATATTATTTATCATATGTATTTTTTTATAAAAAGAAAAAAATATATCATAAGTATCACCACGTATAGTCTCTGAGGATCCTTTTTTATTATTATTAACAATAAATATATCTTCTGTTTTAATCATTGATATTATGTTTCCTGCTGATTGGGCATTTTTATTTAAATTTGAACTATAAAATATAAGTCTTTTTAAAGTATATATTTTACCCTTTATAAAGGAAAAAGTATTAAATAAATATCATCCTTTCCAGCCTATAGTGGTGTTTATTACCTTAAACTCACGCTTAAGGAAAGCCATTAATTGACTTCAAACTAAAAAACCTAATAATCCAATAGATCCCATGGCATATAACATACCAATTTCTCCAAAGATAGGTTTTTTACTGTATGTTGATACGATATGTGATATGATACCAAATCCCGGAATAATTATTATATAAACTTCAGGGTGTCCGAAGAATCCAAATCTTAATTATAATATATTTTTTCACCTATTATATTATAACCTTGTAATATACTTACAACCAAATTTTATTAAAAACTTGAGATTCCGACTGTACATTAAGCAAATTTTAATATAATTTATACCCCAGAGGGGGATAAATCCCCTGTGGGAATTTATTAGGTATATTTCCTTTCAAAAATTTATTTTTTGGTAAATATATAGGGTACCCCTAATAATATCGTATATTACAATATTTATCCCTCCGAGATATAATATCCCCCTCCGGGGTATATTTATTTATATTAATTCTCACCCATTAGTGAAGCAGTCTGTAGCAATTAATTAACTAATTGACGGTCTAGTATTTAGGATATTTTGACCGTACCACTAATGTTGCTATTATAACTTTTATCTAAAAAAAAATTAATCATTTCTTTTTCTATATTTTATTTTTATTCCTGTTAATAGTTTAATATAAAAATAAATATGTTATAATAACTAGAAATAAGGTATATATATAATATATATCTAACAAAAGGTAGATATATAACCCTTTAAATTAAGGGGAAATATATAGAAAAATATATTTATCTATATATCTCTTTTAGAAATATATTCGATATATTAAGTCTTTAATAATAAAATCAACATTTGCTTAATAATCTCTAATAACTTAAGTTAAACCTTTTCCTTTATTCCAAATTGGCTTTTTTTTTATTTATTTCTTTAGCTAAAATTTTCATTTTATTACGTTCATTTGTATTTAAATGTTTATTTTCTCTTATCATAATCAAAAGTTCTTTAAACTTATTATAACTATTTAATTTTTTAGATTTTAATTCATATTCATCAAAATAAAATAATATTTTAGATACATTTTTATATCCATTAATTCTTAATTCCCATACATTTTCTTTGGTATGAGGAACAATACTACCTAAAGGTTTATTAATAGATATATATTTATTATTAAATAAAAATAAAATATATTCTAAAATATTTTTATTAATTAAATTTTTTTGAGTTAAAATATAACGAGCACGATAAGCATTACTATTATTTAATATCGATATAGTAAAACAACCTTCAGCATCTGTAAAACCTGATAATCAAGCATCAGATAAAGTAGGTAATATTAATCTTTCATCAAAACGTATAATAGGTTCCATAAATTTAATTAATTTATAATTAAAATTAGATAAAAATATATTAAATTTAGAGGCTCTAATAGGTAAAACTAAATTACCATTAAATAATAAAATCATTAAATAAATATCTTTTTTGTTTTGTACTACTCATCTATATACTTGATTTTTATTTGATTGTATAATTACTGATCCTATATTTAATGTTTTTTTTATATCATTTAAGATATCTATATCATTATAAGATTGACTAATAACAATAGAAAGATCTCCTCTTTTAGCACTAATAAAAGAACCATCACCCTCAAAAAAACCAATAAATCAAGTTAAATAATTTTTTGAAGGAACTGATTCATTAGGAAATCTTAATTTAAATTCTTTATAAAATAAAGTAAAATCAAATTCTTTGTTTTTAAATTCAGAATTATTAAAATTTTTATTAGATCATAACTTATTATTTACATTAGATAAAGAATAATAGTTGCTCTCATTACGAGCTATGATCTCCTCCTGGGGATCATTTAATAGTTTATTACATAATAAATATAATAATGAAAAAATAAAAAAGAAATAAATAAGTATATATTTATATTTATAGAATAAATGCTGATATAATACTGGATCTCCTCCTGCAGCTACTTCGTAGAAACCTGTATTAAAGTTTCTATCCATTAATAATAATGTAACTCCAGCTGTTAATACAGGTAAAGATAATAACAATAATATAGCTGTAAAGAATATAGCTCATACAAATAATGGTGCATTTATCATGTGTAAACCTATTGTACGCATATTTAAAAATGTAACTATAAAGTTTATAGCTCCTAATAAACTAGATATACTAGTTAAATGTAATGCAAATATAGCTAAATCAACAGATGGTCCAGAGTGAGCATTGATTGATGATAATGGTGGATAAACTGTTCCAATTTATTTAATTTAAGTTGTAAAAAAAACTATTATATTTATTATAACTTTAATTTATATATTTAATATAACTTATATCTTTGCCGACAACTTGTTACCGGCGATTTTTCTTTTTAAAAGGGATATTTAATTCCTACTTTAATTTTATTATTATTATTTAAATAATAATATCTATATATCACTATATAGTTTAGACTATGTCATCACCTATTAAAAATACTATCATTAAAATATAATTACTTAGGTGTTGGGCGCTCGTGGTAATATTATTGTTAGTTTACTCAATCACTAGTCGTTGAACGTTCATATATCTAATTAAAACTTACCCCACCATAGATGGGCATATATGCTTCGCTGCATATTTTCTTTTATTTATAAGATATCTATGCAATTCACCCAATTAATAAATTATTTCACTGAAAAAAATAATAGCCCGCAGAGCGGGCCATTATTCTTTTAATAAAAATCTTTTTAGAAATTTATCTTTTATAGAAATAAATTATCCCATATAAAATGGTTCAATATATATTTCTATATAAGGGGACTAAAATTATATACTAATTCCTCTAATGTATAGTTTTAAAAATAAAAGATTTATCTAGGAAATAAATCTATAGAGAGTTAACTCTCTATATATCACCTAAAGGCAATTTATATTTCCGCCGGCAATTTGTTGCCGGCTATAGATTTATCTCTTTATGAGGAATAATTTTACCTATAAATTATATGTTATTAAACCATATAAATAATCATAAAATTTATAAATTTAGTACATATTTTACTATCCAGTTCCCGCACCTTGCTCTATTAAAACTGAAGCTATGATACAAACTAATGCAGGTGGTAAGCATCAAAAACTAATATTATTTAATCTTGCAAAAGCCATGTCTACAGCACCTATTAGTATGGGTAAAAAAAAATTACCGAACGCTCCTATTAGAACTGGCATTACAAATAAAAATATCATAGCTATAGCATGCCCTGTAACCATTACATTAAATACTTGATTATTTCCATTTAAAAATTGTGCATTAGGTCCTGATAATTCCATTCTTATTATTACAGACATTGCAGTTGCAACCATTGATGAAATTAAACCATATCCTAAATATAATATAGCTATATCTTTATGAGATGTACTATATAATCAACGTGTTATGTACGTCATTTGTTTCATATAAAAATTAATAATTTTTTATGAAATTATAAAAACAAAAAATATACCAAAATAATTTATTAAACTTAACTTACCTATATATATTTATCATAAATCTTATTTAAATAGCCGGCAACTCGTTGCCGGCGGAGATATAGTTTATAATAATAACCCCACCCAAATATATAATTTTGGAGGGAATTTTATTAAACTTAATACTAGTCTTTAGCAATATATCCCACTTATAAGTTCCCCCCGCAGCTAAGCTGCGGGGGAGGGATTATCTAAACTTTTTATTTATAATCCATTGTAGAATAAATAGCCAGGGGGGGGGGAAGATTATTTTTTTTATTATCTCATTGGGAATCGAACCCAAATAATTACTTTAGAAGAGTAATGTTCTAACCATTGAACTATAAGACATTAATCACCTAATCTAATATATCAGTAATTTTAGGTAAAAAAAAAAGATTTATATGAATATATATATTTAAATTTTAAATAGTTAAAATATAACTATATAAGAAATAAACGCCCGGCTTTGCCGGGAAATAAGGGTTATTATAAAAGGGATTATATTATATGCCCGGCTTCACCGAGATTAAAAAATATAATTAGCACCTAAATGTATTTGAGCATCTAAAATATAAATTAAAGAAGGTAAGAAAATAGCAAAACCAAATAATAAAGGTAAGAATATAATTCAACACATATTAATTAATTTATCATATCTAACTCTAGGAAGAGTAGCTCTAACTCAAATATAAGTAAATGCAAATACATTAGCTTTTAAACCTAAAATAATACCAGTACCACCACCAAAGAATAAAATAGCGGTTAATGTTGATAAGAATAAGATAGAAGCATATTCAGATAAAAAGAATAAAACAAAAATAGAAGATGAATATTCTGTCATATGACCTGAAACTAATTCAGATTCAGCTTCAACATTATCAAAAGGAGGTCTAGCACATTCAGCTACACAACCTATAAATCAAATTATAGATAAAGGTAATAAAGGAATGAATAATCATATAGATGATTGTAATTCAACATATCTTGATAAATTCATACTACCTGCAAATAAAATACATAATAATACTATAGTAGTTAATACTAATTCATAACTAATTAATTGAGCAGTTGAACGTATAGAACCTAATAATGAATATTTACTATTCGCTGATCATCCAGCTAATAAAGTTCCAAATACTCCAACACTACTTATTGCTAATGTTAATATTAAACCATAATTATGATCTGTAATAGTTATTCCTGGTCCAAATGGTATCACTGATCAACATAATAATGCTGATATTAATGATATAATTGGACTTATAAATAATATTAATTTATCTGCGTGTGTAGGTATTATTATTTCTTTTAATAATAATTTAGCTGCATCTGCTATTGCCATTAAAATACCATAATACAAATCTCTTCCTTAAATCATACATATATGCCCACCTATGGTGGGAGAGGTTTTTATATATGGTTAGATAAAGTTGGAAGACTTCTCCCTAAATAGTTTACTTAAATTCTATATTTTATTTAAATAATAAACTATCCATTTAACGACTCATTTAAATGAGACTCTTATTATATAAGCTTATTATTATATTAATATATATATGCCCAGCTTCGCCGGGATATTATAAGCTAACGAGTAATATATATCTCTTCGAAAAATATATTTCTGTATTCTTTCGAATAAGGTCTGACTATATCTTAAGCATATTTTATTATATAAAATACACCAACTACCTTTTAGTCGATGAACAGCATACCTAATAAACTTATAATTAAAGGATATATGCCCGGCTTTGCCGGGATTAAATAATAACCTTATTAAAGTTTATAAATAGGTACTTGGCTGCGGATTGTCTATTTCCTTTCGTGCATCTATTTCGATATTACTATACCACGAGTCATTACCTGTGCCATAAATATATTCACTATATTTATTTAGTTGAAATAGCTTTAAGACGTTCCCGCAATTTGATAGTTTTTAGCAAAAGGTTCACTTTCACTTCGTATATATATTCAAATATAATGAATAAATATATACATTGGCCTAAATAAATTTCTTACATTTATTTTATTTATTAAATTTAAAACATTAAAAATTACTTATATACTCATATAAAAATTAAATTATAAAATAAATTCCCGAAGGGATTTATTCAGGGGGTAAACCCCCTATAAATTATATAGATTATATATATATCCTTCAGATGGGATAATTATATAAATCTTTTATAGCTTTTTTATTTAAAGATAAATCATTTTTTATTGAATTAAGATTCAATTTATAAGTATGAATAAATCTTATTTAATGAAGATCCCCGAACCTTGGGTCGGGTATTATTAAATTATATAAAATACTATATATATATATAAATTTTTAATATTTTTATTTAATAATTGTACGTTTATGACCAACTGCATTTGGACCCACTCTACGCTGCATATATCCTAAAGTTTTACGTTCAGCAACTGTTAAAAAAGCTACAGCTAATAAAACAGAAACAAACATTAATAATAATTCTAAAAATTGTAACATTTATCTAGTTATAGCTATAGCCCCTACAACAGATAAAATTAAAATTAAACCAGTAATAATTAATAATATAGCGTATTCAGTATAAAATTGATTACCTACTACGATTAATTCATTAAAAGTTTCATTAAAATTCATAACTATACCATAATTTTCATAAGTTAAATCTAAAGGTATAAAACAAACACATAATAAAGTTATTATTAAAGGAGATACATTTCCTTGGGGAATATAATCTATTTTTAATAAAGATAATATAAATAAAAATAATATGGCAATAGCTCCTACATATATTAATATATATAAAATTCCCATTAACATAAAATTTTGATTATATAAAGATATAGCTGTACTAACAAATAATACTATTAATCATAATATACTTTGTACTGGTGATAATAATCCCATAGCTAATAAACTTGATAAACCACTAATTAAGTTCATAAATTAATTAAATTAATATAAATTTAATGAAATATATAATTTACCCGATGTTTTGCATCAAAATTATATATTATCATTATATAATATATACATATTACGTTCATATTTGGAATCGAACCAAAATCGATGTATTAACAGTACATTGCTTTACCTTTAAGCTATATAAACTTATTTATATATTGTGAATATATATATTATATACCGCAGCTAACTGCAAGCAGATATTTAATAAAATTATATCCACCTAAAGTAAAAGAAAGGATATAATTATATTATTAAAAATTGATGCCCGGCTTCGCCGAGATAAATATATATGAATATATAAGTAAATATCAGAATATCTCCTTAAAGGTATAATTAAATACAGTTAACAAAAAAATATAAATAAAAAATTATAATTCCCGGCCTAAGGTCCGGGGATCTTCATTATTATACCTCCAGGGGGATTATAGCTGATATAACGAGTAATTATTTAAAGAAATAAATGCTCAGTTTTTAGGTAAAGAATAAGACTAACTTATTCAGCTTCAGATAATCATTCTATGAATTCACCAATAGGAACACATTCTATTTTTATAGGCATTAAAGAGTGATTAACTCCACATAATTCACTACATTGACCATAATAAACACCAGTTCTTTGAATTAAAGCACTAACTTGGTTTAAACGACCAGGAGTAGCATCTATTTTAATACCTAATGAAGGAACAGCAAATGAATGTAAAACATCATTAGCAGTAACAATAAATCTAACATGAGTATCAACAGGTAAAACAATTGAAGTATCAGTATCTAATAATCTTAATTGACCTTCTTCTAACATGTCCTCAGGTATAATATATGATTCAAATTCTATAGTTTCTCCTTTTTCTGATACAAAATCTGAATATTCATATTTTCAATATCATTGTAAACCTACAACTTTAATAGTCATAGCAGGAGTTAAAACTTCATCACATAAATATAATAATATGAAACTAGGAAAAGCTATTAATAATAATATAACAGCTGGGAAAATTGTTCATATAATTTCTAAAGTTTGACCATGTTTTAAATATTTATAAGCAAATTTATTATTTTTAAAATCAGCTATAACTACATATAATATGTATGAAACTAATCCTAAAATTAATGCTAAATAAAACATTATATGATCATATAATTCATGTATACCTTCTTGGTTAGGTGATGCTGAATCTTGTAAACGTACACCTCATGGTGTTGGAACATCTAATCAAATCATTTATTAAAAAAAAAAATTAATTATTATAAATACAAATAAAAAAAATATGGAATCAATCGGAATCGAACCGATATTGTTCACATGCAAAGCGAAAGATTTACCAATTAATCTATGATCCCATTGTATATATTTAAGGTATATGTTTTTAATAAAAATTTCATAAAAATGAAAAATTTATATATCAATTTAGTTTATTCGCTATTAAAACAAATTAACTAATACATTATAGTCTATAATGCATAAACTTATCTGAAGGATTTAATATTTGATATGCATTCAATATGTAAACACAACATTCTTAGCTAATTAAAATATTAACCATAGGAATGTACCTTATTATCCTTGCGTACACTTAAGGCAACAGATAAGAAAAAAATCCATAGATGATAAAATCATTACTGACTCACGTCGTAATTAACCCATCTCAAGTAACTCCTTAGAGGACGAACAGTCCTACCCTACCTAGTTGCTGCGACCAGGAGGACGAGTCTAGACGACCAATTTTGTTATCATTAACGTTTTTAATTGTTAACTTCAATAATTTTCATTATTGTTCAGACTATGTCTTTAAAATTTTTAATTTATATAATTTTATATTCAAAAGATTTTATTATATATGGTTTAATTAGTTTACTAATTAATTTAGTATTATTAACTGTAAAGACTAATTTATATAATATTTTTGTATTAGTTTTTCTAGATATTCTAACACAACTATTTAAATTAAATTTTAAATTTAATTCATCTGATAAAATTTTACATTCATCAAAGGTAAAACCTTCTGTATGTAAACTATATATTTTATCTCTTTTATGTAAAGTTCCATCTCCCATTATTCAATAAGCTAATGATTCTTCATTTACATAATCAATAATTAAATTTGGTTTAATTATTTTTTTTTTGTTTTTTCTCCTGAAGAAGAAATATAGAATAGATTATATATTAATTCAAATGTTGGATGAGAAAAAGTTTTAAATCAATAACTATGTATTATATCTTTATTATTTTTTTTATTTCTTATACTAATTTTATCACTAAAAGTATGAGTTTTAAATATATCAAATAAAATTTGTATAAATTCTAATTGTTTATATCCTTGCTCAAATTTAATATAAGGATATTTATTATCTTTTATAATACAAGCATCACTTAAAATCATACCAATTAATATATTTAATTGTTTTTGTGTTAAATCTGGCTGATTTAACTTTCATGTTTGTCATTCTTTTGACAATATATGTATACCATTTTTGTACATAACTTTTAAAATTTTTTAACCCTCCGAAATAAATAAAAAATACGGATAAACCGTATATACACTGAAACTTCCTAAAGGAAGTATAAATAATACCCGCGAAGCGGGTATATATAATAAAATCTGCCTGCAACGATGCTGCAGACTATATAAATTAAAAATTTTATAGGTATTTCTTGGTAGGATATTGTTATATGTACTCACCTACTAGTCGTTGAACGTTTATTATTCTTATAATATAAACATATTATTCATATAAATAATAATTCGCTGCAAATGATCATAGATAAATCCTTAGACTTCTTGCAATTAAACCTATTTATACTCGACTATCATTATTAATCGAGGTGGCAAACACCGCTGACGATATCAACTCTCACGCGGTATTACCCTGTTCAATTTTGTTATCGTTGCTTTTTTAATTACAACTTCTATATATCACTATATAGTTCAGACTATGTCTTTACCTTTATTTATATTTAATTTTTTATTATCTATAACTTATATATCATAAATTATATAAATAAGGTATTGGGCACTCTTGGTAATATTATTGTTAGTTTACTCAATTACTAGTCGTTGAACGTTCATATATTTAATTAAAAACTTATATATGCTTCGCTACAAATTGTCTTTATGTAAATAAAGAGTTCTTTGTAATTCACCCAATTTATATACCCTCTATAGAGGGCTATCTCACTATCGCGGAGATAATATATATTTCTATATAAAGGAACTAACATTTAATCCCTAGCGTAACTTTAATCCGTTATCGACATCCATACCATTTGTTTATGCCTGTTCACTACACTCTACGTAAGTACTAATTCCACTTGTTAGTGTTATTATCATCGCACAATTATGTTGTTATCCTTACTTATAATTATATAGCCAATCAGATAAATCTGGGCTTATTCTATTTACCATATAGAAATATTGTACGTAATTTACTATTAAATAAAAAATTTAATTAAACATTTAGTCTTGTAATACAAGATCTTTGTTATTAGACACATCAGATGCTTTCGCTGATGTCGACGCCCCATCGAAACTAACCTCTTTACTCTTTCTTAAATAAGTATAAACTTAAGTTATATCCGGCTTAGCCGGTAAATTAACAAAATTAATTAGATTCTTTTTTCAATTATATAGGTATCTCATTTGATTTAAAATATAAATATAACCTAATCTACTGAAATAAATGAAAAAAGTACTCCTAAAAAAGGAGAAAATCAAAATAAAGATATAGTAAAGCTGCATAGGGTCTTTTTGTCAACCTACGGATATACGGCATCTTCACCGCAATTGCTATTTCACTGGGTCTACTTTGGATACAGTTATCGCATCGTATATTCATTCATGCAGGACGTCAATTATACGTCAATGAATTTCGCTACCTTCGGATCCTCACAATAAGACCGCCGTTTATCTGTTTTTTATAAAATTATCTATTAAATAATAATATTTATGGAACAAACACCGGGCAGATATCACTTATTATACTTACTATTACTAGTATGCAATAAGCTATGTTTTTGGTAAACAGTCGCACGATTTATTTTGCCGAGTTCATTCAAAGTAGTTATCCCATTCCCTTTTAATCATACCTGTGTCGGTCTACAGTACGGTTCATTTTTATTTTCTTGTTCTTTCACCCATTAATTATATATTTCTATATTAATCTTAGGGACCGTTCGTTTATAGTAAAACCTTATGAATAAGGGGATAATCTTATATTATCTATCGTTACTCAAGCCAGCAATCTCTTTATAATTTTTTATTATATATTCTGCTACCTTATAATATATAATCGATTAAATCGATATTTATTATAACTATAATACTGTTATTAATTTAGACCCGATATATTTTCTCTATTATTAATAAATATAAAATCTAAAATTAGAAATATATATATAAAATTAGTGCATTGTTACATGTTCATTAAAAGTTGATTATTGTCAAACCCACTTACTAATTGTCTATAATTTAATGTAAGATCTTAAAATTAAAATAAGATCTTAACTTTTATATAAAAAATATAAAAGTAGGATAGATTTTGTTCACTTAATTAATATTTGGGACATTCATTTAATAGTCTAGGTTGTTTCCTTCTCGACCTACTACCTTATCGCAATAAGTCTGACTCCTTATATCTAAATCATATAGATTTATTATTAACTGATTCCGAGGTTTAAATATTTTGATAAAATTATATTCTAATTCCCCAAAGGTATTTAAGTGCTGTACCAGTTTAAATAAATATAAAGGCTATACTAAAATATATTTCGCAGAAAACCAGCTATCTGCAAACCAGATTTGTCTGTCACAGCTACACACACCTCTTTAGAAATTATTGCTACAATTACCTATTGAGTCATATATAAACTTATTAAAAGTATCATCTCCAAAGGAAATGAATAATTATATACACTTGGACATGTGTAGATCGTTTGCTTTCGGGCCTATATACTTTAATTTATATATCTATTTATATATAATTTTTATATTTCACTAAAATATATAACTCACTGGCCCATTATACAAAAGGTACGTTATACTATAACTGCTCTTTATTATTCTATTTACTTTCTTTCCCTTGCGGTACTTTAATCTAATATTAAATTTTATTTCTTAGTAGTTGGAAACTACTCTCTTCTTACCTCTTGGCAATACTTTAAGATTTTTATACTTTCACTCACCGTTACTTATATAATCCCTGTTGGTTATTTAACAAGTTACTCAGATGTTTCATTCCACTTGTTTTATTTTCTCTCATTTTCATGATTATGATTGATTCTTATCTTTTTATCATTTCTATTTATATAAATCTTATTTGATTTATACCTCCTAAAGGAGAATATTGATTCGAAATTCTTAAAATAATATTAATAACATATACCATTTTTCAATATATCACCTATATATTTATAGGGAAACCCCTAAATTTTCCCCGTAAGGAGAAATTATATCTCTTCGAAATAAATTTAGTCAAAATACTAAATTATTAGATAATAAACCTCAGCTTAAATAATATATATTCTCCCTTATAGTTTCTCTTTAAAAAAGGTATATCTTAAATTATATACCCTAATATCTTTTATATTTATATATAATAATACGGTATATTTCAAGGCTATAATATCTTTTCAACAATACGGTATATTTCAAGGCTATAATATTCCCTCACTTTGCGAGGGGATATGTTAGGGAACCTAAATATTGTAGAATACGATATTATCCCCTTCCAGGGGAAATATTCCCTCGCTTTGCGAGGGGATATGTTAGGGAACCTAAATATTCCCTCCGGGGATATCCCCGCCTTAGGCGGGCATATTGTGTTTAACAAAAATGAGGAGTTATCCTATATATCCCCATAATTCCCGCTGGGCATATAAATAAAGAATTTAACTCTAAAAAAGTATATATGAATATATCTAAATACCTGACATATGGTAAGTTAAACCAGGTATTAAAAAAAAGTAAAATAAAGGTAAAGTAATAATTACCCTTAAATAATAAGATATGTATTATTATAAGGATTAATCCCGGCTCCGCCGGGCATTTTTATAAAATAAAGTATATTTTATATTAAATTAATAATAATAATAAATATATTAATAATTATAATACTACCAGAAAGAGAGAAAGGTATATTAAGTATTAATCTACCAATACCGGTACTACCTAAAACTTTAAGTAAACCATTATCAGTTAATTCATTTAAATAACCACCAAAAGTTAATACAGGTCTAATTATTAAATTATTTAATAATTGATCATAATAAATACGTTGGTTAAAGTAATTATAAATAAATGATTTATTAATTTTATACATAAATTCATAAATATAAACTAAAGATAAAGATAAAGATAAACCTAAAATCATAGGTAAATATTTGAAAATAGTAGGAATAGTAAATTCAGTCTCTATAAATGTATTAGTATGTGGTAAACCTATATTTAAATGGAAGATAACATTATCTCTATAATAACCTAAGAATATACTATAGATAGCTAATACAGTCATAGGAATTATCATTCAATTACTTTCATGTATAAATCCATATGTATATTTATTAGATCTAGGATTATTATAAAAAGTTAAATAAAGAACTCTTAAAGAATAAATAGCAGTTAAAGTTGCAGATGCTGTAGCTAAGAAGTACATTATATATCCACTTAATGTATAAGTACCATATAATGATTCTATAACAATATCCTTAGAATAATAACCTGTTAAACCTGGTATAGCCATTAAAGATAAAGAAGCTATAACCATACATACGTAACTATAAGGTAAATATTCTATTAAACCTCCATATTTACGCATATCTTGAGTTTCTGACATAAAACTATGTATAATTGAACCTGCTGACATAAATAATAATGCCTTAAAGAAAGCATGACAATATAAATGATATATAGCTAAATCATACGCACTTGAACCTATAGCTAACATCATTATACCTAATTGTGACATTGTAGATAATGCTATAACTCTTTTTATATCATTAGATACTACTGCTATTAAACCACTTATTAATGTAGTTAAACCTCCTAATCATAAAATAAATAATAATACAGAAGGTGTATATTCTAATATATAAGATGATCTTACTAGTACAAAAACTCCACTACAAACCATAGTAGCTGCATGTAATAAAGAACTTACAGGAGTAGGCCCCTCCATGGCTAAAAGCAATCAACTATGTAAACCTAATTGTGCTGATTTAGCAGTTGCTGCTACTAATAACATAATTGCTAAAAGATTTAAAATAGTAGTATTTGTATGAGGTGTTAATAATTCAATAGTATTAAAATCTACTGCATGGAATAAAGATAAAACAGAACCGATAAAAATAACGAATAAAGCATCACCCATTCTATTTAATAAAATAGCAGATAAAGCTGATTTCATAGCAGCTAAACGTGTATTTCAGAAAGAAATTAATAAGTAAGATATAACTCCTACAAATTCTCAACCAATAAACATCATAACATAGTTATCACTTATAACTAATACAGTCATAAAGATTGCGAAAATACTTAATATAACATAAAAACGATTACGATTAGGATCATATCTCATATAATCTATAGCATAAAATAAAACTGCCATAGTAACTAAACCGACAGGTACCATAACTACCATAGATAAAGGATCTAATAAAATTCCATAATTAATATTAATATTACCTAATGAAATTCAAGAACCTAAATTTATATGTATTGTTTCTTCAAATATATAAGTTAAGTAATTAAACATTATAAAATATTAGTTACTTTACCTCTCAATCTATAGTATGATACTAATAAACTTAATCCTATTGCAGATTCTGCTCCTGCTAAGATTATTATAAATAAAGCAAATATAGTTGCTTGTATATCATCAAATATACTACCTATATATATTATTTTAACTGTTACTGTTAATAATAATATTTCTATAGCTATTAATAATGTAATGATATTATTTTGACTAACATAAAATGTTAATAAAGTTGATAATATTGCTATCATTTTTTTTATATTTTAGTAATTTATATTACATTAATTCTTATTAATAATAATAATTATAAGAATATAAGGTCCTATAATTATTTTCCCCTCCAGGAAAGATATCGCCGGGGGCAATTATCTTTATTTAATTAATTACTTCAGATTATATATGCTCGGCTTTGCCGGAATATGTAAATTATATGAATATATGTAAATATAACCCTATAAGGGTTAATAAAAAGGAATAATTTTATTCTCGTTATTAACGAGATTAAATATATTACAAGTTTATTTATTACCTATATAGAATAAAATATTTTCTATAGTAGATATAACAGGTACTAAAATAATAAAGTAACTGAAATAATAAACAGTTGCAAATTGTCCTAATACAATAAATGGAACTTCTACATGTAATTGTCCTAAGTTACCTAATAATAAAAAGTTAAATACAAATAAATAAAAAGAGAATTTAGATAATACTTTAAATGTATTACCTCTTATAACTGATCTATCTGTTATTGGTAATATTAATAATATTAATATTGCTGCAAACATTGCTATAACTCCTCCTAATTTATCAGGTATTGATCTTAATATTGCATAAAAAGGTAGTAAGTATCATTCGGGAACTATAGAAGCAGGTGTCACCATAGGATTTCCAGGTATATAGTTATCTGAATGACCAAGTGTATTTGGTGAAAAGAATACAAATAAACTAAATATTAATAAAAATACAAATACAGTTATTAAATCTTTAAAAATAAAGTAACTATGCATAGGTATTCTATCTAAATTACCTGTAATTCCTACTGGGTTAGATGAACCATGTATATGTAATGCTATTAAATGCATTACTACCAATGCAGCTAAAATAAATGGTAAAAGGAAATGTAATGCAAAGAATCTTTGTATTGTAGGATTAGAAACGGAGAAACCACCCCATATAACACTAATGCTTTTTTTTTACCATTTTATATATTTTTAATGTATATTTACTTATAATTACTTATAAGGTTAGACTATATCATCATCTTAAAAAAAAGATGTAAGGCGCTCGTGGAGAAATTATTGTTATATATACTCATTTTCTAGTCGTTGAACGTTTATATTACTTATATAATTCCCCGCTTCGCGGGGGATACCCGGCCATTGGCCGGGCATTATAATTATCCCCTATTTCGGGGTAATTAAAAATTCCCCTATTTTGTAAGGAAAATTTCCAGATTATAACTAAAAATTATATTTATATATAATATACTTCGCTACATATTATCCAATTATACAATTGGACTTCCATGTAATTCACCTTATTTTTCCTATATATTTTACAATATATGGCCGCTTATATGAGTTTTTTTTGATTCTATTTATATATATATACCACTTTTTAAGTTTATATTTTTATATTTTTTATATTTAAATCTTTATATCTTAAACTATATTTTAAATCTAATAATCATTTATTATATTGTATTAATTTATAACCTAATAAAGAATAATCATCTTGATTAAAGAAATTAATAACAGTTTGAATATCTTTTTTAGAAGATATAGTTAATTGTATATATTTATCTTTATTTATAGAAATACCTTTATTTATAAAAAATACTTTTTTTATATCTTTAAATAATTCAAAATTATATTTTTGTTTTAATTGATAGCAAAATTCATTATTTTTTTTTTTAATAAAAGAACCTTCTGCCATTGTAAAACCTACTAATCAATATTTAAAATAAAATAATTCATTAAAATTATACTTAATTATATTTTTATTTATATAATCATCAATATCATTTTTATATAAATTTATATCATTATAATTAGTTATATTTTTATATAATATATATTTAGCTAATAAATATTGTTTTTGTCTAGTTTCAGTTAAAAATTGTATATTATAAAAATCTAATAAAGGTATTAATTTATTTTTTATATCTGATTTATTAATTTCTAATCTAACTAATTTAGATCCTTTTTTAGGTGTTATATTATAAACTTTACCTAAATTTAAATTTTTATTAAATGAATTTAATAAATCAATTTCATTTTCATGTAGATTAATTACTAAAGATATATATATATAATCTATAGTTTCATTTTTATTATTTGATTTAGATTTTTTTGTAACTCTTATATAACCATCACCATCAATAAAACCTATAAATTTATATAATAATATAGGATTTATAACCTCACTTGAGATGGTTTTAATATAATCTGGTATATTTTTATTTTTCTCATTTTTATATTCGCTATTTACTGTTAGTGAATTTGTTTTAATTTGACTAAGAGTTATATTTTTATTTTCTAAAATTAATTCCCCTCGCGAAGCGGAGGATATCCCCGCTTTTGGGCGGGCATATTGTTTAAGATAAAAATATAATTTTAACCCGGCGAAGCCGGGCATATATTCTATTAAAATTGGAAATATTATACCTAAAAAGTATATAAATATAAATAATGGTAAATTTGGTTTAAACGGAACTAAATCTGATCCTATAAATGGTATTGCTGATAATAAATTAGTGATAACAGTTGCACCTCAGTGACTCATCTGCCCGTATACAAGACAGTAACCCATAAAGGCTGTAGCCATTGTTAATATGAAAATTATAACTCCTATTGATCATACTAATACTCTAGGTGATTTATAACTTCCATAATATAATGCTTTTCCTATATGTAAATACATACATATAAAGAAAAATGATGCTCCATTAGCGTGGATATATCTTATTAATCATCCACCATTTACATCACGCATTATATGTTCAACTGAATTAAATGCTAATTCTATATTACTAGAATAATGCATAGCTAAAAATAAACCTGAAGCTATTTGTATAACTAAACATAAACCTAATAATGAACCAACGTTTCATCAATAATTTATTGAACTAGGCTGAGGGCTATCTATTAAATAACTATTTACTAATGCTAAATACGGATTAGTTTTTCTAATTGTCATAATTATATATATTTAATATAAATTAACATAAAAAGGTTAAATTTTTATTGATCTTACCTATATTCACTATAAATTATCCGGGATTATAGCCCATTATATCTTCCCCTTCCCCCCGCAGTGCGGGGGGCATACATAACTATTTATCCGTCTATCGTATATAATTTAAATATATCCCCCCTTTGGAGGGGTATATCGCCTGGGAGTAAATTCTGCCCTTTAGAAGAAGGGGGAAGTATAATAATTCCCAGCCCAAGGTCCGGGAATATTCATTAATTATATGCCCGCCCGAAGGGCCGGGTATAGTGTCTTTAGCCAGGTTAGCCCGCATAGGGAGTGATTAACTTAATAAAAATATATGAATATATATGGATATTTAAATAAAAAAATATGCTCGATTATAGAGTAATAAAAGAGAATAAATGCCCGACCATTGGTTAGGTATTATACCTATATGAGGAAATTAAATAAACAATTTAGTTTTTAATTCTTTAACTTTATTTTCATAACGTCTTTCTAAGTTTAAAGCACCTAAATTAATTTCATAAACAAAAGCCATAACTAATGTTAATAAGAATAAAATAAGGATACTTAAACCATATAAACCATTAGTATAAGCACTAACAACATAAGGTAAAATAGAAGATATTTCTAAATCAAAAGGTAAGAATAAAATAGCAACTAAAATGAAAGCAACACTAAATGCAGATCTAGATTGTTGATAAGAAGTAAAACCACATTCAAAAGGACCATCTTTTTCTATATAAGAATTAGATGTAGAAATTAAATAATTAATTAAAATTAAAACACAAGCAACAATAGGTGCTAAATATAAATAAAATGTAAACATATTAAATAGTAATTAAATATAACCCTTCCGAAATAAATGGTAAGAAAATAAAGAAACTAATTAATAAAATAGTAGCTGTAGCTATAACATAAGCTAAAGATATATTTATATAATTACCTCCATTAGATACAAATTTATCTTCTTTTATAGTTCTACTTGTTATTAATACTTTAATAATATTAGCATAATAATATGTAGCAATAACACTACAAATTATTAATATTAAACTTTCTAATATATAATTATCTTGTAAAGCACTTATTAATATATATAATTTAGCATAAAATCCAGGTAAAGGTGGTATACCTATTAATGAAAATAATGCTAATATCATACAAATTGCTAATGTTAAATTAGGTAATTTTAATTGATGTATATATATTAAAGGAGATCATGTAGATATTGGTTTATTTATATATTGACTTGCTGCTAATATACTTAAAAATAATATAATATGAGTTAATGTATATTGTATTATATATATATAAAATGATATATCAAAAGTTATAATTGATAATAATATATATCCAAAATTTAATAAACCACTATATGCTAATATTGTTTTTATATTTATTTGATATAAAGGTTTATATGAACCTATAAATAATGATAAATAAAAGAATATTATAAATAAATAATGATTAAAAAATATAGCATTTGTAAATATTCATGATGATATAGATATTTTAGCTACAATACTAATATATGCTGTTATATATGTTGGTGCATAATTATATACTGCTATACTTCAACGATGTAATGGTGCTAATCCCATTTTAAAGAATAAAGCAATTAATAATATATCAAAATAATTATAACTCTGTTCTATATTAGTTGATGATAATGAATAAAATATAGATATATCTGATAAATTAGTAGAACCTGTTAAAGAATAAATAAAGTAAGAAGCTAATAATATAATTGCAGAAGCAACACCTCCCATTAAAAAGTATAATAATGAGGCTCTTGATGCATTATATGATCTATTATGTAATCCTGTTAATAAATATAATGAATAACTTTGTAACTCTACTATTATATATAAAGCTAATAAATCATTAACTAAAGGAAATAATAATAAACCTATACTATTTGCTAATACTAATAATATTAAATAAGGTGATAATAAACTAGGTCCATTATTTACATTTTTTGTATATCCTCCTGGATATATTAATAAACCTATTATTAATAATATAATTAATATTATTAAAGGTAAATTATATGATGTAAAACTAAATCAACTATTAAATATAGTAAATCCAGGTATTAATGATATTATATTTAATGAATTAATAAATAATATTAATACAAAACTAAATATTAATATACCTAATCTATTTAAAATTATTGAATGTCCAACTATTGGATTATTATTGTCTCTTTCAGTATTGTTTACTGAAGAACTTGTAAAAGTAGAAAATACTAATAAGGTTAAAAATGATGAAAATAACATCTCCTATACCTTTTTTTTATAAAATTATACATTTTTATTTCTTATAATTCCCGGCCCAAGGTTCGGGGATCTTCATTATATTTATATGAATATATATCCCCACTAAACAGGGGGGGGGTAAATAAATTCCCACAGAGGATTTATTCGGGGGTAAACCCCCTATAAATTAGATAAATCATTAAATGGATGAGCATATTTTTTTTTATTTTTAATAAAAATTTAATGTAAGTAAATAGCGTCTTTTAAATAACCACTAAATAAAATACAGAAAACATAAGCTTGAATCATAGCTATAGCAAATTCTAATATTGTAATTGCTATAACTCCAGCCATAGGTATAAATCCACCAACAAAACCTAATATAGAAGAACTCATTAAGTTTAAAATTAATGAACCTAATATTAACATTAAAAGGTGCCCTGATAATATGTTAGCTGATAAACGTAATCCTAATGATATAGCTTTAGAACTATAAGATAAAGTTTCAATTAAAACTAAAACTGGAACTAAAGCTAAAGGAGTTCCAGTAGGAACAAATAATGAAAAGAAACCTAAACCATGGTTAGCAAAACCTATTATAGTTAAACCTAATCATAATGTTAAACTTAATGAAATAATAGCAACAATTTGTGCTGATATAGCAAATGAATAAGGTATCATTGAAACTACATTTGCTATTAATATGAAATTAAATAAAGTAAATATTAATGGGAAATAATATCCTCCACGTGAACCTACTTGACTTTTTACCATATTTAATATAGTATCGTATATAGCTAATATAGCTACTCCTCATCTATTTCATCCTAAATATGATTTATTTAATAATACATTATATCCATATATTATTAATCCTACTATTGATAAGTATATAACATAATTAGATATACTTAAAGTTATTATATTATTAATAGTTAATAATGGTTTTATTTCAAATTGATCTAAAGGTGAAAAAAACATAAATTTATAAATAATTTCCTTAAATTATATCTCTTATAAGAAAAATATACTATTTTAAATATCCCGAAGGGATATTTTATCGTTTTTTTTACTATAAATAGGGGGTACCCCTATTTATATTGTTTTCAACTATATATATATAGTATATTTATTCTTCGTCTGTAATTTAGTTATGGACTGTATATTTTTAAGGTCAAAGCTAATCAAACTTACCTTTTTTTAAGGTTTGATTTTAAGTATAATTTCATACCGCCATAGGCGAATACATGATAGTGTTTATATGAAATTTTATAATTTTATTATTAAAATTCTAGCGATTAATAATCTTAATATATTAGGTAATAAATATTTTGAAGTAATAAATATTAATATAGTTAAAATTAATATACCAAAAGTTAATAAATGTAAAAAATAAAATGGTACTAATTGTGGCATTAATTTAATTAATTTATTAGATAAATATATATATTTCTCCGCCCGCAGCTTATTACGAGCTATATGATATCAAAATATCATATCCCAGCGAATCTGGGCATATATACTTATAAAGAAGTATAAAGTTTTATAACTTACTATATATATATAGAAAGTTAGTATAAATAGAAATCATCAGATTGGAGGGACTTGAACCCCCATAGCCCTACACCCAATGTAGATACGTTACCAATTACGCAACAATCTGTTAGATTAATCAAGATTAAGTAAAATTTAAATCTATAAAATTTAAACCAAATATAATACCCGACGGTAGTTTAGGGAAATTTCCCCCCCCCCGCTTTGCGGGGTTATTGGATATTTTTAGATATTTATATATATAATCAAAATATTGAAATAGATAAAACTTGAAATCAAAAAGAACATTGAGGGAATTGAACCCTAAAAGAACTAATTTGCAATCAGTCTATTCAACCATGAATAACAATGTTCTATATTTAGAAAGAAGCTATACCTCCTTCGTATATAATTATATAACCTAAAAAAGTATAATATGCCCGAATTAGCCGGGTAAAAGAAATAGGTTATATTTTACCGCTTATATAGGGATAATCTCCCCTCCGGGGAGATAAAGAATAATAAAATTATGACAAACGTGACTCGAACACGTATAATAGTATTGGAAGTACCATAGTTTAACCAAATTAACTCATTGTCACTTTAACCACAACGGGACTCGAACCCATATAATTACTGTGAAGTAGTAATATCATAACCGATTAGATCATATAGTCAATAAAGGATAAATTTAATAACCCAATCTTCGATGGGTATTTATTACCTTATAAGGATAATTCTACTCCTATTAATGAAGATCCCCGGACCTTGGGCCGGGAATTATATATAACAAAATAGGTAATTTTTAATAAAATAGAGAGAAGAAGATATTACCTTTATAAAAGGTTATATTAAAAATATCGTATTGAGGAATCGAACCCCACACCTTCCGATTACAAAACGGACGCTATGCCTGGTTAGCTTATACGACATAAGCTTAAGAAAGGAATTGAACCTATATTAGATGCATATGAGGCATCTGTTCTAACCATTGAACTACCTAAGCAAAGGATAACTACTGAGAATTGAACTCAGATAAATTGCGCCACATACAATTGTTCTACCTTTGAACTATAGTTATCTTATTGAGGAGAGACTGAATCGAACAGTCGCAGCGCTACGGCACTAAAGTTACAATTTAGCTCTAATTACCAACATTAGAATCTCCCCCTTAACCCCAAGTTACAATATATAGTTAAAAACAATATCCCACCTGAAAAGTGAGAATATCTCCCCTCCGGGGAGATTATCTTTATAAAACCTTTAAGTTCCCCCCGCAGTTTAGCTGCGGGGGAGGGATTTACTTAAAAATTTAATTTTATTAATTTCAAGGTATAATAAATTCCCCGAGGGGATTTATCCCCCTTTGGGGTATAAATTACCCGCTTTAAGCGAATTATTATAATTACGGTTAGTAGGAGTCGAACCTACACGATATTAATCCAAACATTTTAAGTGTTTTATGTCTACCATTTCATCATAACCGCTTAATTAATCCCCCGTATTGCGGGGGATATATATATTATCCATTTTTAATAGGTATTTATTTTATATACCGCCTTTGGTCAAACTATAAATCTTTCCCCATAACTATACTTAAATTTATCCCCCAAAAAGGGATTTATAGCCAGGGGGCTATTTATAAGAAAAAAGATAAATGCCCGGCTCCGCCGGGATATATATAATTTAGTCTAATGAGAATCGAACTCATATTTATCGATTATCAATCGATCTCTCTACCATTGAGATATAGACTAATTTACCCCATTAAAAAATATACCCTTATGGGGGGGATATAATCCCCGGCCCAAGGTCCGGGGATCTTCATTAAAAATGATATTATCCCGCTTAATGGGATAATAACTCCTTCTGGTCCCGGCTTCGCCGGGCATATATCTCCCTATTTATTTAATTTTATATGATATATTAAGGGGGTTTACCCTTATAAATAAAATAAAGAGAATATAACAGGGAGGATAAATAGATGAATAAATATATAAATCCCGATCAGGTTCCCCTAACCGAACCGTATTTCAACTTACAGCAAGTCCTTTTAATAAATCCTCAATAAGGTAAATTAAAATTTCTTGCTGTTGATGAGTGGTTAGTACGAAGTAGCAAAAAATTTCACCGTAACTCTCTAGTTTACGATTACTAGCAATTCCTCCTTTATGTAACCGAATTTCAGATTACAATCCATAAATGAAACTATGTCTTATTCTTAATATTTAATAAATATATCTATATCAATAACGAAGTTATGATAAAATATATAAATATCTTAACTTAAAAAAATAACGAATGTTATTAGAAGTTAATATAATTGTTATTAATATTGTAACACGTCGATAGCCCATCTCATTAGGGTCATCATGATTAGTCTTCTACCTCTACTTCCTATAATTTTACAATTATACTTATCTAAAAAGAAAAGGGTTACGTTCATTCAATAACTTAATATTAAACCTCACGGCATGAACTGACGACAACGATGTAACGCCTGTTAAAAATTCAAGAGATGGTAAGGTTCTTGGAGGATCATCCAATTAAATGACATGTTCCACTGCTTGGGACTACAACCGTCTAATGTCTTGTATTTCACCCTTGCGAGCGTACTAGTCAGGCGGAGTACTATTCATTTTCATTTTTCTTATATTGTACTCATAGTTAACTGCTACGACTAAATGGGTATCGAATCCATGTCGCTACCGTAGCCTTCATCTCACAACGTCAATAATTTTGAGTAATCTCTTTATAGTCTTAATGTTTTCGTCGTATTTTATCCCTCTAACTTTAATTCTTATTACCCTAACTCCTATATGGAGATATTATTCTATATCTTTATTATAAAAGATACGTTCTACAGATCCTTTAAGCCATTCTGATCAATGCTTGCCCTCTATGTCTAACCGCAGCTGCTGGCACATATTTTAGTTAGGACTCTTTCGTAATTAGTATCATTATTACTATTACTTAGAAGTTTATAGTTAATCTTTTATTATTTATTTTTCATTCTTATAAAAAGAACTTATTATTAATATCCTTCTCGTAGATAACTTGATCAGTCGTTAGACCATTGTCAAAGATTCCCCACTGCTGCTCTATATAAGAGTTGATTAATATCAATGTGGCCGTTGTGACGCTTATCGCCGGCTCCAGTTCCATGGCTAGATTATTATCTAATACCTACATCTGAATAAGATACTTTATTTATCTTATATCACTCACCTTAACGCTAATTTTTCAATTAACTTGCATGTGTTATGCCTCTACATAGCATTTGATCTGAACCAACATCATGTTCTCTAATTTTATTTTAATTTATATTAAATTACTCAGAATTGAACTGAGATACATCCATTATGAGTGGACTGCTCTACCATTGAGCTATAATTCATTTCCCTCCGGAGATGAATAAGAGGATACCCCCTATTCATTATTTCTGCTTTTTTATATTAATTTTATATTTAAGTTATTTATATTTCTTATATATAACAGACATTTTTTTATATGCAGTAGATAGATTTGAACTACCATTATAAAGTCATGAGCTTTAGATGTTACCAATTACATTATACTGCTTACCTATGACATAGTAAGAATCGAACTTACATAATAATATCCGTAATAATATACACTAACCATTGTGCTATATGTCATTTTACTTAACTTTAGTTAAATATATATATATACCTATTAAGTATTTTTTTTATATATGCCCGTAGTTAGCTACGAGCTAAAGATTTATTTTTCTTTACTGCATATAATATGCCCGCCCATCGGGTGGGTATATATCTTTATGTAGATATATTTGAGGTTAATTATAACGGATAGCCAGCGAATCGAACGCTGATAGCTAAAAAGCAACTACGTAGCAAGTAGATTAGTTTACCAATACCGAGCTATCCTTTCGCATCGCATCAGACTCGAACTGACATCTCTTATAGTGACATTATAAGGCTTTACCATTAAGCTACCAATGCTTACCCTCTCCTGAGGATTAACATCTCCTCAAGGAAATGCGTACTGAGTCGACATGATTCGAACATATATAGGCCTAGCTCAAATCTAGGTGACTTGCCAATTAGTCTACGACTCATTTATCTCTATTTGTAATTTATAGGTAAATTTAAATATCTCCTCATTTAAAGTTATATATTTTTCTCTAAAGTGGAATATATATATTTATTACTTTTATACTCCGGCTAAAAACCGAGCATTTATTCACTTTCAAAGTAAGTTATCTATTAATATACCTACTTTGTAGGTCATTTATATAAGAGCTTAAATAAATATATCTCTCCTATATCATAATAGTTTAATAAAAAAAATTACCTCTTCTGTAGGGGGATGATAGTCCACATAATAGCCCATTATAATTTTATTGTTAATTAGACTACCCGCCCAAGGGCGGGCATATATATTTCGAAGAGATATATATCCCCGGAGGGAATATATATTGACCATATTGGAGTTATAAATCTCCTTACGACTAATTTTTTTCATTTATATTTATAATACCCGGCCCTAGGTCCGGGGATCTTCATTAATTTATGGCTGTAATATAAGATCCTCTATTATAGATATAAATAAAATGGGATATATGAATATATGTTTATTTACTCGTAAATAGAGCTTATATACTTATTAATATCCACCTATAATTAAAAGGAGGCTATATAGTATAAAATGTCTATTAAAATGAATTCCCCGTAGAGAAGAATATCGAGAAAATGAATAAAAATTAAGTTTATAATTTAATAAAAGATGGCTCGCTACACTAAGTGAGATATTATAATTTAGGGAAAATTTAATAAATGCCTTCAAGGGATTAATTCGGGGGGGGGGGTAAACCCCCTTATAAATTACCGATAGTAACATATTGTAGGTAATTTAAGTATACCCACTTTTAGAGTAGGGATAATGCGGAATAATATGTAGGGGTTACCCTAGTAATATCGTTATTATTAAATTTTATAAATTAAATTAGTACCTTCTCAAATCATATTTAAGATAGAGTTAGGGAATAAACCAAAGAAGATAGTTGGAATAATTAAGGCTCACATTAAGAAACTTTCTCTATAAGTACAATCTGCAGTTAAAGAGATATAAGGAGTTTTAACACCTCCAGTTAATCTATTAGTTATTTTCATTTGATATGAAGCAGATAAAAGAACAGATAAAGCAGCTAAAGCACCTAAGATAGGAGCTCTATTAATAGCACCAGTTAAAGATAACATTTCTCCAATAAAGTTTAAAGATAAAGGAGTACCTGTATTACAGAAACTTAATATAATTAAATAAACAGCTAATCAAGGCATATAAGTTAATAAACCTTGGAAATAATAAATTAATCTATTATGATATCTATCATATAAAATACCTCCTACTATAATAAATAAACCAGGTGAAACGAAACCATGAGCTAAAGATAAAATTAAACTACCAGATATACCAGTTAATGAATTAGATAAAATACCTAATATACAGACCGCCATGTGGCTTATAGAACTATAAGCAATTATAACTTTTAAATCAGTTTGTCTTAAAGTTATAATAGATGTATATATTATAGTTATAACACATAAAACATAAACTAAAGGAGTATATAGAACTGCTGCATCAGATAAAGTAGGTAAAATTAATCTAATAATAGCGTAAACAGCTAATTTTAAAATTACTCCAGCTAATAAGATAGAACCAGCTAAAGGTGATTCAGAATGAACAACAGGTAATCAAGTATGTACAGGAGCTAAAGGTGTTTTTACAGCAATACCTATAGATATAGCTAAGAATAAAATACATTGTAAATCTATAGATAAAACTAATAAACTAGTAGCTTGATAGTCAGTATTATCTAATAATACTTCATATATAGCTATAGCTAATAACATAAATAAAGAAGAAAATAAAGTATATATTAATATATAATCAGCAGCTTTATCTTTATTAGCAGCACCATATAAACCTATCATAACAAATAAAGGAGCTAATGAAGCTTCGAAATATATATAAAAAGAAGTCATATCTTGACACATAAAATTAATTAATAAAATAATACCTAAATTTAATACTAATTCAAAAAATAATGTACTACGTATATTATTTCAATTAGATATAATTGATAAAGGTATTAAATATGCTGTTAATAATATTAATACATCAGCTATTCCATCTGTTGTATAATATACATTAATTTCAGATCAATCATATAATGTAGGTATAGCTAATAAACCACTTGCTATTAATATTATATGTTTAGATATGTTGTTATATAATCTTGAACTTAATGAAGTAAAAGATGATAAAAAAAAATAAATAAATGTCATAAGTTTGTTTAAAATTTTAATTATAATCATTAATATGACTAAAGGGAGTTGAACCCTTAAAAAATTAGACCTAAACTAATCGCGTTTACCTATTTCGCCATAGTCATTTTCGGATGCAACGTGATTCGAACACGTGGACTGTTAAGTCTTAATAACTCAAGTATTACGCTTTAAACCACTCAGCCATACATCCTTTCCTATAAAATTATATTACATAAAATATAAGTTCCCAGCTAAATTGTTAATAGATTATATGAATATATGCCCGGCTTCGCCGAAATTATTGTTAAATCTTATATAAGATTTAATTTTTAAGAATGTTGTTATTATTAGGTATTCATATATAATTTAACACGTCTAACATGTTGATTAAATAGAATCATTAAATCACCTTCCATAACTGGATTATTTAATTTACTATTTAATGAAGTTCTATTAGTTTTTAATTCTTTAGCTAATTCACTATAATTTAAACATAATTAAGTTTACCGTCTGGTTTACGTACTTTATAAATAAAAGTATTATTGTTATTACTAACTATATTTTCTGTAATTACATCTATAACACGTCCATCTGCAAAACCTGTAAATCATTGTAAAAGTTTTTTATTATATTTTTTCATGTTTATATTAATTAATAGGGGGGTTTACCCCCCCCCGAATTAATCCCCTGCGGGAATTAATTTTCCTTACAATATTTTATAACTAAATTAAGATCCTCATCAGTAACATATTATGTATATAAATAATCATAATATATCTAATACATGTAAGTATAAAACTGTTGCCTCTGCAAATACATGTGAATTATTAGTAAAGTCATAATTATAAACTCTTCATGAACAAACAGCTAACATGATGAATAACATGATCATGTGTACCCCGTGAAGTCCCGTTAAAGAAAAAAATGTTGAACCATAAACTCCATCGGATATTGTGAATGAAGAAAATATATACTCTAAACCTTGTAATATTACGAATAATGCTATTAATAAAGTAGTAAAAATAAATCCATATAAAGTATCTTTTCTATTACTATTTATTAAAGCATGATGTCCCATAGTGATTGTAACTCCAGATGCTAATAATATAATAGTATTTAATAAAGGTAATTCACTAGGTGAAATAGCTTCTATTCCAGCTGGAGGTCAAGCCATACCTATTTCCATTGTAGGATTTAATGATGAATGTAAATAAGCTCAAAATAAAGATGAAAATATTAATATTTCACTAACTACAAATAAATAAAATCCTTGTGTTAAACCTGTTTTTACTGCTTTAGTATGATCTCCTAAATATGTACTTTCAGCTACTACATCTTTAAATCATAATGTTAATACATATAATACACTAAATATATTAAATAATATATAAAAATTATTATTTATATAATTATGTGCTGTTAATCCTATACTTAATGCTAAATTCATTAAAGCAAATGATGTATATAATGGTCATGGTGATGGACTAACTAAATGAAAAGGGTGTAATTGAATATAACCTCTTATAGAATTTGTCATTTTTTTTATTTTTTTTATATTGAAATATAGAAATTTGGGTTGAGCTAAATTGGAATCGAACCAATATGGATTACTTAAAAGGTAATTGTCTTAACCATTAGACTATTAGCTCTTAAGTTAAGTTTCCTCTTTAAATTTTATAAATATTGTTTAAAACGATATATACCCCTAGGGGTATATATTAGTTTATAACTAACTGCATAATAAAATTTAATAATAGGTAAAATTTATATCCCCGAAGGGATATATGCCCGGCTTCGCCGGGATATAATTAATCTTATCTTAAGCCCGCAGTTAATCTACGAGCAGGTATATCCTTTATATATAATAGGTATACCTTTCATTATATTGCCTTCGGAAAGAATTGAACTTACACCAGTCGCGCTTCAAGCGAATGCTCTACCATTTAAGCTACAAAAGCAATCAAGAGCAAGTAGAATCGAACTACTATAACATGTGTTGAAGACATGGACTTTACCATTAAGTGATACTCTTATTCCCTCTTTTAATTTAATAAAATTATACCTAGCTTATTATTATAAACTTTAATATTCCCTCCGGGGATATCCCCGCCTTAGGCGGGCATATTATTTTAAAATTACATAACTTGTTATGTTTATAATTTAATCTAAGAAAGGGGTTGTTAATCATATTTTAAAATTATATTTAACTAAAGACCGGGTTTAATTTTCCTACAGAGGGTAATTTAATTATTAGGATAAATCGTGGGGAAATTTATAAAGGGTTTATCCCCCTTGATTAATAGCCTGGGACAATTTATTTAGGGTTTATCCTACATAAATCTATTATAGAGGGTTATATAATTAGGTCATATAGGAATTGAACCTATGGCTCAGTTGTGTAAGAACTGCGATTTCACCACTAATCGAATAACCTTTTTATTTTTAATTATACCTCTAAAACGAGTAATATAAAAAAATAAATATAATAGCCGGCAACAAATTGCCGGCTATCTTTATAAAAATTAATAAATACCCCTAGGGATTTATCCCCTTCGGGGATTAAATTATATTATATGTTATTTACCCCGTAGGGGTACATATATAAAGGTATTAATTTTATTCTATAATTATGGATATATATGAATAATTATAATATCCGGCCCTTGATCAGATATGACCTAGGGAAGGTATTAATTCAAATATTTTATTATAAATATATAAATATCCCCCGAAGGGGATATATTTACCCCGTAGGGGTACATATTTTATAATAAAAATATAGGGGTTAAAATTCGCCTAAAGCTAGATTTAATTGGGCCTAATAATATATTGTATATTATTCATATTTCTTATTTAAATAACCCTATAAAAAGGGTTAAAAATTATACTGCGTATAATAATAAGAAAGCGATCATTAAAGCGAATAATCCACAAGCCTCTGCTAAAGCAAATCCTAAAATTGCTTGAGGGAATAATGTTGAACGTAATGAAGGGTTACGTGATGTACCGTTAATTAACGCTACGAAAACTAAAGCGATAGCTATTGCCGCTCCTCCTAAAGCCATTGTTGAGATACCTGCTCCTATATATTTTGCTGCTAATACTAATTGCATATTAAAATCTATATCATACCTTTGATAAATATTCTTCTACTAAACATTATTCATAACATTTATAGAAGCACAATATATATAATGGTCTGGTACAAATACTATAGATACGTCTATGGTAGATTATTATATATTTCTCTTATTTATATAAACCTAGCTGAGGCATATATTTTCCCGGCGAAGCCGGGCATATATAATGCTTTGCTCTTGGTCAGGTATCCCCCCCCCATTAATTGTTCCGCAGCTTAGCTGCGATTAAAGATATTGCTTTGTCGATATTTTTGAAAGATATTGCCCCCCTGCGATATCTTCCCCTCCGGGAAAGATATTTTTATATGAATATTTATCTCTCCGATATATAATATCCCCCTCCGGGGAATATATAGGGTTTCCCCTATATATCGTTTTTTAAACAATATTTAGATAAATTACTCTTATATATCTTTCTTAAAAGTAAGAAAAAGAATTTTTATAAAATTATTTAACTGGAGCAATTAATACAGGTAATTCACTAAATGTGTGATACTCTGCAGGTCTTGTTAATATTAAC